ATGGCAGTTCCAAAAAAACGTACTTCTATGTCAAAAAAACGTATTCGTAGAAATATTTGGAAGAAAAAAGGATATTTAGTTGCAGTAAAAACTTTTTCTTTAGCGAAATCGGTTTCCACCGGGCATTCAAAAAGTTTTTTTGTGCGACAAACAAATAATAAAGTCTTAGAATAATCTCAATTGATATAGCCTAAAGAACCCCAAATTTTGTAAGATGAATGTTAACTAATGTATTTTTCTGTATTAAATTTCTCAATATTACTTAGAACTCACTGCTGTGATATATAGAATAAGAGTTTTTTGTATATTGGGTTCTAAGTATTATTTTTTTCCCTATCACAATTGTACTTTTCACAATAGAAAAGTACAATTGTGATAGAGATTGAAACTCTTTTGTTATATGCCTATCCCAAAACTTAATTGGTTTTGTAAATGGTATTATAAATTAAAAATTATATGCGCAATAAAGAATATTAATACTTTAATTTAAATATACTAAGGTATCGAAATCATTAGAAAAATAACAAATTTTTTGTATTTAATGATGAAATTGTGATAGATATGAAATCCTAGTTATTTGATTTTGTTCATTGAAAAAAAACTCAATCTTTTTCATTTGAATCCATGAAATCGGATAAATGAAAAACAAATCATAAAAAAATTGAGAAAAAAAGACAATTCTTAGTTTTATACCTCAACCGAGAAAAAACTATGGAGTTCCAACTGTTTGGAGAAAACTTAGTTTCTAGTACATGAAAGTTGATTGTTAAAAAACCCACGACGATACTACCTAGGTAGGTATTTTATTGAAGATTCAAATATTTAAACCACAAACCAGTCTTTATTCATTGATTCTAATTAATGTTTCCTAAACTATATTGAATCCTTGAATCTCGACGATTCAACATGAATTGACTATTATTATTTCAAGTAAGCCGCCGTGGTGAAATCGGTAGACACGCTGCTCTTAGGAAGCAGTGCTAAAGCATCTCGGTTCGAGTCCGAGTGGCGGCATCTTCTAAAAGAGATACAATAGATCCTAAAATGTATTCAATTCGCGATTTCCAATTCTGTAATGGGACCCCTTTTATGATATTTGTGACTTTAGAACATATATTAACTCATATCTCTTTTTCGATCATTTCAATTGTGATTATGATTCATTTGATGACCTTATTAGTCCACAAAATTGTAGGATTACGTGATTCATCAGAAAAAGGGATGATAGCTACCTTTTTCTCTATAACAGGATTATTAATTTCTCGTTGGATTTCTTCGGGACATTTTCCATTAAGTAATTTATACGAGTCATTAATCTTCCTTTCGTGTAGTTTCTTCATTATTCATATGATTCCCAAGATACGTAACCTTAAAAACGATTTAAGCACAATAATTGCACCAAGTACCATTTTTACTCAAGGCTTTGCCATGTCGGGTCTTTCAACTGAAATGCATCAATCCACAATATTAGTACCTGCTCTACAATCTCAGTGGTTAATGATGCACGTAAGTATGATGTTATTGAGCTATGCAGCTCTTTTATGCGGATCATTATTATCAGTCGCTCTTCTAGTCATTACATTTCGAAAAAACATCAAAATTTTTTGTAAAAGCTATAATTTATTAATTAAGTCATTTTTCTTTGGTGAGATTGAATATTTGAATGAAAAAAGAAGTGTTTTTAAAAACACTTCTTTTCCTTCATTTCAAAATTATTACAAATATCAATTAACTGAGCGTTTGGATTATTGGAGTTATCGTGTCATTAGTCTAGGGTTTACCTTTTTAACCATAGGTATTCTTTGTGGAGCAGTATGGGCTAATGAGGCATGGGGATCCTATTGGAATTGGGACCCCAAGGAAACTTGGGCATTTATTACTTGGACCATATTCGCGATTTATTTACATACTAGAACAAATATAAATTGGAAAGGTACGAATTCGGCACTTGTAGCTTCTATAGGATTTATTATAATTTGGATATGCTATTTTGGGATCAATCTATTAGGAATAGGTCTACATAGTTATGGTTCATTCACATAAACATCTAATTGAATAAACTACATGAAGAATACATAAGATAAAAACATCATCCCATATATAACGAAAGTTTGTTTTTATGAGTTTTTGAGAACCGTTTGAATCAAGGAATCATTCAAATTTAAATGGTTCTCAAAAACTCGAGATGTATCTAATTACAATTCTTATTCATTTTATTTCTTTTTTCATTATACAGTACAGCAAACGATTTTCAAAATATTAAATTCAAAGAATTATAAGACTTTCCTTCCGTTTCATTAATGAAACACTATCTATGATAATAATTGGATAAGATAGCGTGTACCTTGTCAACTGATAACGAGAGAACAAAATCGGGATAAATACCAATACTTATTACGGGTAGAAAGATACAGATTGAAAGAAATAGTTCTCGTAGTCCAGAATCCCAAAAATTAGAGTTTGGAATATTAAATAACTTGTATCCATAAAACATCTGACGTAACATAGATAATAAATAAATAGGAGTTAATATCATTCCAATTGCCATTACAAAAGTAATTAGCATTTTTGACATTAAAAGATATTTTGTACTAGTAATTAGTCCAAAAAATACTAAAAATTCCGCAACAAAACCACTCATTCCTGGCAATGCAAGAGAAGCCATCGAGAAGCTACTGAACATGGTAAATGTTTTTGGCATTGGGATAGATATCCCTCCCATTTCTTCGAGATAAACAAGACGTGTTCTATCACAACTCGTTCCCGCCAAGAAAAAAAGTGCAGCACCAATAAATCCATGAGAGAGCATTTGTAAAATAGCTCCATTGAGTCCCATGTCGGTTATAGAACCAATTCCTATAATTGTGAAACCCATGTGAGATACAGAGGAATAGGCTATTCTCTTTTTTAAATTACGTTGACCAAGAGAAGTTGAAGCTGCATAGATTATTTGCATTGTTCCTATTATCACCAACCAAGGAGAAAATATAGAATGAGCGTGGGGTAGTAATTCCATATTGATCCGAATCAATCCATATGCGCCCATTTTTAATAGGATTCCAGCTAAAAGCATACATGTACTGTAATGTGCTTCTCCATGGGTATCAGGTAACCATGTATGTAGGGGTATAATCGGCAATTTGACAGCATAAGCAATAAGGAAGCCAAAATAGAATATTATTTCCAATGCCACAGGATATGATTGATTAATTAATCTTTCAAAATCTAATGTTGGTTCATTGGAACCATATAAACCCATACCTAGAACTCCTATTAAGAAAAAAATGGAACCCCCTGCAGTGTACAAAATAAACTTTGTAGCCGAGTAGAGACGTTTCTTTCCCCCCCACATGGATAAAAGTAAGTAAACAGGAATTAATTCTAACTCCCACATGATGAAAAAAAGTAAAAAGTCTCGGGAGGAAAATAATCCTATTTGACCGCTGTACATTGCTAGCATCAGGAAATAGAACAACCGCGAATTTCGAGTAATTGGCCAAGCTGCTAAAGTTGCTAAAGTAGTGATAAATCCTGTCAGTAAAATGGGTCCTATGGAAAGCCCATCGATTCCTAGTCTCCAGTGGAAATCAAAAACATCTATCCATTTAGAATCTTCCTTCAATTGCATTAATGGATCATCCAATTGGAAATGATAACAGAATGCATAAGTCGTTAGAAGGAGTTCTAATAAGCATATACATATAGTATACCACCTAAACATCTTATTCCCTCTATGAGGGAATAAGAAAATTGAGGAACCCGCGAATATCGGTAAAACAACAAGTATTGTTAACCAAGGAAAATAACTCGTGATAAAGACAAGATACATTTTGACCAGAGAAGCCCGTCCTCAAAATAATATATTTTGTCGAGCACGGGCTTTTGTCGGTAAAGAGGAATCACAAATGATTCAAGTGGAGTTTTTTGTAATGTATCAATAAGATAGAGCCATGCTGCGAGTTGTTTCAGGCCCTAAATAAACACGGACACTCAAAAAATCTGTTGGGCAGGCAGATTCACATCTCTTACAACCTACACAGTCCTCGGTTCTTGGCGCGGAAGCTATTTGCTTGGCTTTACATCCGTCCCAAGGTATCATTTCCAATACATCTGTGGGGCAAGCTCGTACACATTGAGTACACCCTATACATGTATCATAAATTTTTACTGAATGTGACATTGGATCTATAAATTACAGTTTTGAACATAAAAGATTTTCGATCTGGTCAAATCAAATTAGTAGTAAATGAATCATATATTATATATTGTAATATTGTAGACACCAGACGAAACAGTGGTTTATTAAAAACAATCAATATATTTCTTAAATCAATCTGTTTATGAGAAAAGGTCAAGACACTTTGATTTTCGTTTCAACAATTATGATGATACGAGTTACACATGCGAATTAAAATTAATTGGCCAACAAATTGGTCATCATTATTTCAATATAAATATAAAAATACTATTTTTTATTGAATTGCATTCAAATTCAATAAAAAATAGTATTTCAATTCTATTAAATATTTTTATGTGTCTTTATTTAAATTATCTATGATGATTATCACTAATTATTCAACAAATTCGATTGATTAATACGAGTTGATTTTCTGTTACGATGTATCGACGAAACAATAGCAAGTCCAATAGCTGCTTCAGCAGCTGCAATGGCTATAACAAAGATTGAGAAAATGTCTCCTTTTAATTGGCGACTATCAAATATATCAGAAAATGTTACAAGATTGATATTAACCGAATTTAGTATAAGCTCAAGACACATAAGCGCTCTAACCATGTTTCGACTTGTGATCAATCCATAGATACCGATAGAAAATAAATAAACACTCAAGAAAAGGACATGCTCAAACATCATTGACTAACTCCTTATCAATCTCGATTCGTTTCAATATGAATAACAATTCAACCGATTCAATTGATTAGAATAGAACAATTACACAACAAAAGAAGATATTGACGGTAGATAGATTTAACTAAAAATTTCTATTTATTTATTTAGAATTTAGTTAGAATTCTAAGAATTGGGAATCATTTTAAGTTAAGTATTTTTATTGCTTATTGTCGAGCCATAGTAATTGCACCTATCAAGGAAACTAAAAGAATTATTGAAATGAGTTCAAACGGAAGATAAAAATCTGTTGATAAATGAATCCCAATTTGTTGAACGTTATTTATTAGGTCCTGTTCCATAATCTGGTTTGACCTTGTAGTCCAAATAATTCCGTACCATGACGTATCTGGGATAGTAGTAATTAGTGAAAAAAGAATAGTTGTACAAACCATCAAAGTGACCCCATCTCCAATGGTCCAAAAATAGGAATTATTGGAATATCCTGAACCATTCATGAACATTACAGCAAATATGATCAAGATATTTATGGCTCCCACATAAATAAGGAGCTGTGCGGCAGCTACAAAATAGGAGTTTGATGAAATATAGAATAAGGATATACAAACAAGAACCAATCCCAATGAAAAGGCAGAATAAATTGGATTGGTAAATAATACTACCCCCAGACCCCCTAATACAAGAATTGACCCCAGAAATACAACAAGAATATCATGTATTGGTCCAGGTAAACCCATTATGTATAAAATACAAAATAAATAACTTTAACTATTTCATGACCTTACTTTAACTTTACTAAATAAATGGTCCAGGAAAGGAAAAGGGGTTACCCTATTTTTGTTTTCTTGTATATAATAATGTATATGATACATTTATAATTGAATTGAATTTGAATATGGATTAATGTAGATATAGATAAAATTATTGGGCCAACCTTACTTTATTTATATTTATCCGAAAGAAAAAAAAGAAAAAAGTAGTTGAAATTTGCTATTTTGAAATCATCACTAAAAATATATTTTTAGTTTAAATCAAAGAGTGATTCTCAACAATCATTAGTTTTTATTTGTAGTTACTGACTACCCAAAATAAAAAGCTTGGATCCTTTATATCAAAACAAAATCTTAGTAATCGGTAATTGTTCTTGAATCAAAGGGTTTATCTTTGTCTATTTTTATTTGAGTCGAATTCATAACTGTTTGAATTGTGTAATCTCCAATTATTGAGATTGGTAATCGACCCAAAGCAATTTGATTATAATTCAATTCGTGACGATCATAAGTAGAAAGTTCATATTCTTCAGTCATTGATAAACAATTTGTTGGACAATACTCGACACAGTTACCACAAAATATACAAACCCCGAAATCTATACTATAATTAAGTAATTGTTTCTTTTTAATATCTCTTTCAAATCTCCAATCAACAACGGGTAGATCTATCGGGCATACACGAACACATACTTCACAAGCAATACATTTATCAAATTCAAAGTGGATTCGACCCCGGAAACGCTCTGATGTGATCGATTTTTCATAAGGATATTGAATAGTTACAGGTAAACGATTTGTGTGGGATAAGGTAATTATGAAACTTTGACCAATGTACCTTGCAGCTCGTATTGTTTGTTGACCATAATTCATGGACCCAATTACCATAGGGAACATATTGTAGATATACATGAAAAATTTGACGTTTCTTTCTCTTGTTTGATAGAGATTATGAATCTAAAATAGTGTTATCGTATTCTCTTATTTATAATGAAACAAGTTGGGAAGAAGTTGTTAATAACAGATTACCTAGAGAAATAGGTAAAAGAAATTTCCATCCAAGATTTAATAACTGGTCCATTCTCATTCTAGGTAAAGTCCATCTTGTTGTGATAGAAATGAAGAGAAACAAATAAGCTTTAGTTAATGTAATAAGGATACCCATTGTTATTCCAAAAATGCCGGCGATTTTTTTTATTCCGAAAAGCTCAGAAATGGATATATACGGAATAGGTAAATTCCACCCACCTAAGTAAAGAACTGTTACAAATAATGAAGAAACTAATAAATTTAGGTAAGAAGCAAGATAAAATAAACCATATTTGATACCCGAATACTCGGTTTGATAACCTGCTACTAATTCCTCCTCCGCTTCTGGTAAATCAAAGGGCAATCTCTCACATTCGGCTAGAGAAGAAATTAGAAAAACAATAAATCCTATAGGCTGACGCCACAGATTCCACCCCCAAAAACCATATTTTGACTGTGCTTCAACTATATCAACTGTACTTGAACTGTTAGATAATCATAGTCGATAATAACATCACTGTTCCCATCGCTATTTCAAAACCGTACGTGAGACCTCAGCTTCATACGGCTCCTCGATGGCCACAAAAAAAATGTAAGGACGGGTTCGGTATTATCACCATCTTTGGATGGATAGAATAAAGATACATCGGAAAGTCCCAAATTAGACCAATGGAATTCTGTCTGCTAGAATAATAAAAAAAGTGCTTCCGAATTGATCTCATCCTTTACAATAAAAATTTCTCTTTGTTCGGTAATAACTTAATATTTCAATAAAATACTCCTTATATCAATCAATATAAAATAAAAAGAATTAGTCATTAGTTCATGAATCGTGATAAGAATTCGATATGTATGAATATGGATAGAGAAAAGAATAAATAGGGATCCCCTTTTTTTATTATTCATTCAATTACTGCATTCCATTTCTTTTTTCCTGTTCTTCTGTCTCAGAGGAGGATACTCAAAAATAAAATAAAGAATTAATTCGTTCTTGATAGTCATTTCTTTAACCAGTGAATAGGAGCATACTCTAGATCGGAATCGTAGGGAAGTACTACTTGATCATTTCTACCAATTTCAAGTCCTTATTATGATTCGTTTTATGAAGAAATACCTCTTTTTTGATACCTTACATTATCTCCATTACTAATCCTTTGTGTACCTTGGTGTTCCTAACCGTCCACTGACTTTTGATTGATCCCCGGTATAGTAATACATATGAGACAGTAGTAGAAACTCCATACAGTTGATCTTTTGTTTGCGCCCGCTTCAAGATATGATGACTAATCAAAAAATCTTAATCTTGGGGTAAGCAGTTTACACTGCTTATTTTTACTTCAACTTTATTCTTGTACATAGGGAATGAGATTGTTTCTTCTTACTACAAATTTGGAAGCTGTTTAGTTTCACTCATATAACTATCTGGTTTAACTCATCAACCCGAATGCTGAATAAAAAAAAAAAAAAATGAAAACATCTATTCAATACATTGAACCTCTTTCTTTTTTCTTTTATTTCTAGAAGAGAGGTTCAAAGTTCATATTCCAACGAATCACACGTAGAGATATTGATAACACACATAGAGTTAATGGTATTTCATAACTAATAGATTGAGCAGCAGCTCGTAGACCACCTAAAAAGGAATATTTATTATTCGATCCATATCCTGACATAAGAAGCCCAATAGGAGCAATACTAGAAATGGCGATCCATAAAAAAACACCTATACTGAGATCGGCTAAAACAAGACGATACCCAAAAGGAATTACTAAATAACTTAGTAGAATTGATATAACCGCTATAGACGGTCCCACACTAAACAAACGAATATCTCCTCGAGATGGGAGGAGGTCCTCTTTAAAAAGTAGTTTAGTCCCATCCGCTATAGCTTGAAGAATTCCCAACGGGCCAGCATATTCAGGCCCAATACGTTGTTGTATCGCTGCAGATATTTCTCTTTCTAACCACACAATTACTAGTACCCCCATTGTTATTCCCAATATAAGGGTCAAAATGGGTACAATCCATATTAGTCCATACACTTCTTTTAAAAATTCCGATGTAGAAAAAGAATTGATAGTTTGTACTTCTGTCGTATCAATTATCATTTCAACGATCAACTTCTCCCATAATGATATCTATACTACCCAATATCGTCATGATATCAGCCAATTTCATTCTTTTAACTAGCTGAGGAAGAATTTGCAAATTGATAAAACCGGGTGGACGAATTTTCCATCTCCAGGGGAAAACACTATTATCTCCTATCAAATAAATTCCCAATTCTCCTTTTGGGGCTTCCACTCTCACATAAAGTTCTTGTTTCGACAATTCTAAATTGGGTGAAGGTTTTTTACTAATAAATCTATATTCAAAATCATTCCATTCGGAATTCTTTGCTCTATCAAAGCGTCGTACTTCTAAATTTTCATAAGGTCCTCCAGGAATTCCTTCTAGAGCCTGTTGAATAATTTTTATGGATTCCTTCATTTCACCGATTCGTACTAAATAACGAGCTAATGAATCTCCTTCTTTTTGCCATTGGACTTCCCAATCGAATTCATTGTAACACTCATAATGATCAACTTTACGAAGATCCCATTGGATTCCAGAAGCTCGTAACATCGGTCCTGATAAACCCCAATTTACAGCTTCTTCTCCACCAATAATGCCCACTCCTTCAACTCGTTCCAAAAAAATGGGATTCCACGTAATAAGTTTTTGATATTCAACAACTCCTGTTAAAGAATAATCGCAGAAATCCAAACATTTATCTATCCATCCATAAGGTAGATCAGCAGCTACTCCTCCAATACGGAAATAATTATGCATCATTCGCATACCTGTGGCGGCTTCGAATAGATCATATATCAATTCCCTTTCTCTGAAAATATAGAAAAAGGGAGTCTGTGCACCGATATCCGCCATAAAAGGTCCAAGCCATAACAAATGAGAAGCTATACGGCTCAATTCCAGCATAATTACTCTGATATAGCTAGCTCTTTGAGGTACTTGAACATTTTCCAATTGTTCTGGCGCATTTACGGTTATTGCCTCTGTGAACATAGTAGCTAAATAATCCCATCGTGTTACATAAGGTAGATATTGTATAATTGTTCGATTTTCCGCTATCTTTTCCATTCCTCTGTGTAAATAGCCCAATATGGGCTCACAGTCAATAACATCTTCACCATCGAGAGTAACGATTAGTCGGAGAACACCATGCATTGATGGGTGGTGAGGCCCCATATTGACTATCATGAGATCTTTTCTTGTAACCGGTACTGTCATATCTTTTCTTCCTTAATTCATTATTCCATGAATTCCTCAAAACGAGACTCATCAAAACAAAAAATGGAATACTACTAAAAAATTCAAACGATTAAATTAACGAGTTTTTGGCTCTCGAATATCCAACTGACCAATTAATTTCTTATAACGTACTCTATTTTTCTTTGACAAATAAGCCAGCAACCGTTGACGTTTTCCTAGAATTTTTCGTAGACCCCTTTGTGATAAAAAATCTTTTTTGTGCAATTCCAAATGTGAAGTAAGTCTCCGTATCTTATTGGTGAAACTGAATACTTGAAATTCAACAGAACCTTTGTTTTCTTCTTTTTCTTCTTGTGGAATAATGGAAATGAATGAATTTTTGACCATAAAAAATTTTTCTATCCTTTTTCTTTCTTTTTCATGGATTTTTCCGATCAGGAAAAATAATAATAAAAAAAAAAAAAGAATTATGCCGGTTATTTTAATCTAGTACACACATCTAGTACACACAAAAATTTGGATTTATTCATATACTACTTCTTTATTTTATCCAAATCAAATTTTCAATTTGATTTGGATAGAAAGGGATAATATGTTTCCCCATTAACGAAAGAAAAGAATTTATTTCTATCTAAAAGGATTCCCCTAATTTATTTATTCCTATATCCAATTGAATGGATACACCATTAAATCTGTATCATTTACCAAAATATAACATAGCATATGCATACATCTTTCGGCTTTCATATACCGAAAATGTCACGGAATATAGATATATATCTATATGATATAGGAAATATACTATTAAATTAAATAATTCTAAATCGTGGATACATATGTATCCTTGACATACTGAAACGACTGCCATTATTGGTATCAAACCAATAGCGATTCATACAAGCTAAATCTTCTAATCGGTAATTGGGCCAAAGAACAAATTTGCATTTAATGAATTTATTTGTATCCGTATTAAGATGCTTGTCCTCATCCAAAAATTTTCCAGAGTTTCTTATGTTGTTTTCATTGCAAAATAATGGATTTCTATTTCTATCCGTAACATTCCAATTATGGGAATTGAAACAAATTAAAATTCTCAATTCTCTGCGACGTCTAGGAGATAGAATATTTTCGGGAACAAGGAAATCATAATAATTTGTGTCCCCATTCACAAGCATATTCCCATATCGTACAATGGGTTTATCCAAATTCCTCTTATCAATATAACTTTTTTTTATGCATTTTCTATTAGTTTGGTGTTTATTGTTCTCGACCAATGAAATACTTATAGTTTGATATATAATCAATTTTCCATCCCTTTTTATAGATAGACGAATTGGTTCGATAATTAATATTCCTTTTTTTATCAATTCTGTAAGAGCTAGATCTTTCTGAATTAGCATTACATCCAGATGCATCTCTCCTCTTTGAATCGAGGATATAGCAATTTCTTTTGGATTTATCAGTCTAAGTAAGAGACAATATACCTTGATATTATTGATCATTCTTTGGTTCAAGGAGTCATCCCATTTTAATTGAAAAAGGAAATATTTTTTCAGGAAGAAATCTAGTTCTGCTTTCTTGTTTTTCTTGGATTGTTTTTTCTTCTTACCTTTTTTAATGGTAATGTCTGATCTCGCATAATTCTCTTCAATATCTTTTTTTTTGTTTTCTTTTCGTAGATCTGATACAAGATTTACTTGGTCCTGTTGCTCATTTTTTTGTTGGTTGGAATTTTCTAATTTAAGATATTTTTTTTGATTTATATTGATGTTTTTATTTTGACTTTTTTTTTTATAAAAATAAAAGTCAAAAAGAAGTAATTTGATTGGTATAATCCATGGTTTAATCTTATATGCATCAAAAAGTAAGACAAATTCTGGGAAGAACCAAGATTCTAGATTTGATATGGTATGATAAACTCTTTCTTGATTCATTCCCATCCAATTAAAAAAAATACTTTTTTGATTGGATGGGTTGATTTCTTGATGAATCATAAGAGAAAAAATATCTTTTTTTTTCAATTTGTTGTTGATTTTTTTTTCAGTCTTAGTATTTTTATCAATTTTGGTACCGATATGTGTATTGGTCCAGGTCTCAATATTGATATTTTTTCTAAGACAAAAGTGGAGAATTCGACAATCAAAATATTTTCTATCTAGATTTTTATGCGTATCAATAATATATCCTTCTTCTAGATAATCACTAATAGCTGTACTTACCAATACATAAAATGATTCGGATTTTGGTTTATTGAAATTATATGGAATTTTTTGAACCCCGTTTACTTGTAATCTTGACCCATAAATATCAAAATCCTCCTTATCCCCATAGTTCATATATTTATGTGATAAAAGATCATATCTGTAGTGTTTTTTCCATTTTTCTTTTTGATTTGTCAATGAATCCGCTGCATAGTAATTTTGTTTCACGTAATGAATTAATTGGTCTTTTTCTTTTTTATATGAATCCACTTTAATTGAGTCCTTATTTTGAATCCTATAACGTTGATTGATTCTATTTCGCCATTTTTGCGGTACTAACCGCGACCATTTGGTTTGAGATAAATTGTATTGATAATGCCCCTTTAACCAGTTTTTCCATTCAATCATTCCAGACTTATGAATTTTCTTATGTCTTGAATTGTAATCAAATATTCCTCGTGTCATACAATAATCCTTGATTTTATCCTTAATAAAAGGATAAGTCCCCTGATATTGAAGTAGAGATTTCAATTGATACTTGTTAAGTAATTGGGTTTGTGATAATTTGTAAAATACATATGCTTGGGACAAGGAGGATAAGTCATAATACATTTTTGTACTATTACTAATATTAGTATTCGAAAAGGACTTTTTTATAGTGGAAAAAAAGTTCATTGTATTTTGATCTCTTTCATCAATTCCTTCCTGATTTGTTTGATCGTTGTAAACGGATTTATTGATTATTCTTTTTGTTGATTCAAAGAAAGGTTGGAAATAGATCCTGTGAATGGTAATCATACATAGCAAGATATCTATATATATATTTTCAATCAGAGATTTCATAAAATAATGTGATTTACGTATTAATCGTATATTTATTCTTTGGAATATCTGCCAAATATGTTTCTGTGATTTTGATCTTTTATCAGCACAAGTTAGAATTATTTTTTTCTTGTCTTTTGTGATTCGTTCTATTTGATTCCTGATTGTGATTGTTTTATCAGAAAGATCTTTCATCTTTTTTTCTATGAGTGAATAATTTGTCCAATTCATGGATTGGATTTGAATGGTTGATTTGTGAATAATCTTATTATTTATTTCGGAATCTTTTCCATTTTCAGCCGTTTCATATACTTTCACCTTGCTCAATTCAAATAAGAATATTGGGTTTACTTTTTGAATTTCCTTCATTATTCGTTTTAGAACTAGAAGTATTTTAATGATCCATCTTGTTTTTTCTTTTGAAACTTTTAGAAGTATAAAGAAATCCTTTTTAACTTTTCTAACTTTTTTTTGGAGTTCTTTATAAATGGGTTCAAAAAAGGAAGGTCGTTTTCGGGGATTCCCAAAAGGGAATTCCGCTTCCATTCCCCAAACCGTTAAAAAACAAAAATTGTCTTTTTTTCCTTTTTTTTTTATTTGATCCCTAGGATGAGATCGTATTTTAGATCTTCGCCAAGGTTTCAAACAGAAAGGAAATAGAATCTTTATCTGAATACCGTCTGTTAACCAATCTTTGGGAAATTCTGTTTCTGATAATTGAACACCATTATAAGTGCATTTAACATGCATTTCTCTATTCCACTCCTTCAAATCCTCATACCATTCGGGGAATTGGAATAATAACATACGGCCAATATTTTTAGCAATTATCAATGAAGGCAATACAATGTATTTTCTAAGAAAAGATTGGGTTACTAACATCAAACCTCTTATTGCTTGAGCAAATATAATGCTATCCCAAGTTTCTGATATTACTATACGTTCATTTTCCTCTTTTTTTTCTTCGTTTTTTTTCTCTTTTTCCCTTGTCTCTTCCTCCTCAAAATATAAATGTGAAATTTGCAATTCTGGTTCTCTCCCCACCAAATTCCTAAAAATGAGATTCATCATTTCAGAGATATAAAAAGAAGAAAAAAAAGATGTTTTGTCTATTCGATCCAAAAAAAGCGGAGAATGCACATTTGCTTGAAACATTTCCCAAATAACCGTTTTACGTCTTTGAGCACGCATGGATCCTTTGATTATATCCCGACGAAAATCCGATTGTTGCGAGTAACGTATCAAAGCCACCTCTTCTGCTTGATCACTATTATTAGTATTATTTGTAGTTGTAATAGGGTTGGTATTCTGATTGTTATCAGTATAAATTACTACGCGTTTGGCTTTTCTTGAACGAATTTCATGATCTTCCTTGGATTCTTCCTCATTTTCTGCCTCCTGTTCTTTCAAATCATCAGTTAATTTGTATGACCACCGAGGAACCCTTTTATGGATTTCTTCTATTCCAATAGATTTATTTCTAATTATTGTTTGATCATTTGGATCAGTTGTAATTACATCGAATACCCATTTTAAAGCTTTTGTTTGATTTTCAAAATCAATTCTTGTTTGCTCTCTCAATAAAGAATATTTTTTAAAATGCAAAATGGGTGCAGGCTCAAAAGGAAATTCTTTGATTGAGGTTAAGGAATTACCAATATAATTCAGTAATGATTCCCTATCAGGCGGATTCTTTTGATGTTCAAATTTTCTGGAATAATTAGAATTATTAGGAAGTAGCCCATAAATCTTATTTATCCAATTGATTTCTATGGAATCCTCCGTATCTGTAGAAGTGATTAAATCATTCATGATCATATGTGAATAGAATTTTTTTATTGTTCCACGATATGGTCCCCTCAAAAAGGGGTCATACGTTTTGGGCAAGTATTTTTGTTCGTTTTCATCATTGCATAATCTGGTCCTTTTTTCGAGCATATCCAGAGCAAGAAATCCCTTTTCTTTTTCTAGAGCTTTTGTTCGACTTATTAATTCATTGTTCAAGTTGTACTTTTTTTGCTCATTGGTATAAACCCAA